ATCGAAATCATGGGGAGTACTTCTTAATCGTTTCTACCAACTTAAAGCCCCAATTTGAATTCCTTTTAGGTACATCCTGTTGGATAATTTACAGAATCTCCATTACTAATCCTTTGCGTATCTTGGTCTTCCTAACCATCCACTCATTTTTGTTAACCTTCCATTATGGTAATACATCTATGTTAATAGATAGTAAAAACTCCATACAGTTGATCTTTTGAACCCGTTTCAAGCCATGATGCCTAATCAACCAATCTTGGGGTAAACAGTCTCGACTGCTTTACTTATATTTACTTTCATTTCATTCTTGTACATAGGAAATGAGATTCAATCCCTTTAACTGCAAATTCAAATTCGAAAGCCGTTTTATTTCACTCATATAACTATCTGGTTTAGTTCATCAACCCGAATTCTGAATAAAAAAATATATATATATATTCAACTCATTTAACTTTCTTACTAGAAAGAAAAGAAATAGGGGAAATTTTATGTCTCACCGAATCACACGTAGAGATATTGATAATACACATAGAGTTAATGGTATTTCATAACTAATTGATTGAGCAGCAGCTCTTAAACCACCTAAAAAGGAATATTTATTATTTGATCCATATCCCGACATAAGAAGTCCAACGGGAGCAAGACTTGAAACAGCGATCCATAAAAAAACACCAATACTAAGATCTGCTAGAATAAGGCGATAACCAAAAGGAATTACTGAATAACTTAGTAAAATGGATATGACTGCTATGGATGGTCCGATACTGAATAAACGAGTATCCCCTCTAGATGGAAAAAGATTCTCTTTGAAAAGTAGTTTTACCCCATCTGCTAGAGCTTGAAGAATTCCCAAGGGGCCGGCGTATTCAGGTCCAATACGTTGTTGTATCCCTGCAGATATTTCTCTTTCTAACCAAACAATTACTAGTACACCTAGTGTGATTCCTAATACAAGAGTCAAAATAGGGACAAGCACCCATATGATCCCATAGACTTCTTTTAAGAATTCCAATCTGGAAAACGAATGGATGGCTTGTAGTTCTGTTGTATTATCAATTATCATTTCAACGATCAACTTCTCCCATAATGATATCTATACTACCTAGTATCGTCATAATATCAGCCAATTTCATTCTTTTAACTAACTGAGGCAGAATTTGCAAGTTGATAAAACCCGGTGGGCGAATTTTCCATCTCCAAGGAAAAACACTCTGATCTCCTATCAGAAAAATTCCCAATTCTCCTTTTGGTGCTTCGACTCTTACATAAAGTTCTTGTTTGGACAATTCAAAAGTTGGAGAAGGTTTTTTACTAATAAATCGATATTCAAAATCATTCCATTCAGTATCTTTTACTCTATCAAAGCGTCGGATTTCTAAATTCTCAAAGGGCCCCCCTGGAATTCCTTCCAGAGCCTGTTGGATAATTTTTATGGATTCTGTCATTTCACTGATTCGTACTAAATAACGAGCTAATGAATCCCCTTCTTTTTGCCATTGAACCTCCCAATCAAATTCGTCGTAACACTCATAATGATCAACTTTACGAAGGTCCCATTGTATTCCGGAAGCTCGTAGCATTGGTCCTGATAAACCCCAATTTAGTGCTTCTTCTCCTCCAATAATGCCTACGCCCTCAACTCGTTCTAAAAAAATAGGATTCCGTGTAATAAGCTTTTGATATTCAGCAACCCCTGTTAAAAAATAATCGCAAAAATCCAAACATTTATCTATCCATCCATGAGGTAGATCAGCAGCTATTCCTCCGATACGAAAATAATTATGCATCATTCGCATACCGGTGGCAGCTTCGAATAGGTCATATATCAATTCTCGTTCTCGAAAAATATAGAAGAAAGGGGTCTGTGCCCCAATATCTGCCATAAAAGGACCAAGCCATAACAAATGAGAAGCTATACGACTCAACTCCAACATAATGGCTCTGATATAGCTAGCCCTTTTAGGTACTTGAATATTGCCTAGTTGTTCGGGTCCATTTACGGTTATTGCTTCTGTAAACATAGTAGCTAAATAATCCCAACGTGTTACATAAGGCAAATATTGTATAATTGTTCGGTTTTCCGCAATTTTCTCCATTCCTCTGTGTAAATAACCCAATATTGGTTCACAGTCAATAACATCTTCACCATCGAGAGTAACGATAAGTCGAAGAACACCATGCATTGATGGGTGGTGAGGACCCATATTGACTATCATGAGGTCTTTTCTTGTAGTTGGTGCAATCATAAGTTTTTTACCGAGTCATTCTTCCATGAATTGCTGAAAGTAAAAAGAAGTTCATCAAAATTGAAACGCATAAGTTCAAATGATATCACTCTTTAAATTAACGAGTTTTTGTCTCTCGAATATCCAACCGGTCAATTAATTCTTTATAACGTACTCTATTTTTTTTTGACAAATAAGCCAGTAATCGTTGACGTTTTCCCAAAATTTTTCGCAAACCTCTCTGAGATGAATAGTCTTTTTTGTGCAATTCCAAATGTGAAGTAAGTCTCCTTATCTTAGTGGTGAAACTGAATACTTGAAATTCAACAGACCCTCTGTTTTCTTCATTTTCTTTTTGAGAAATAATCGAAATGAATGAATTTCTTACCATAAAAAAAAGCCTCCTCTCCCTTTTTACAGATATGGATTTTACCGATCAGTAATAATAATGTCATTCATTTTAATGTGGTATATACAATAATATAATTCAAATTTCTTTATGAACTCCTAATTTTAGCAATTCAAATGAATCAATCCAATTGAAAATTAGATTTAGATAGGGAGAGAAAAGGATTGGCACATTTTCGTATTCACAAAAGCGAAGAATTTAGACCTAAAATGAAGAGGGTTCTGTTGATTCATTTCTAGATCGAATTGATACATTATTCATTTAGTATTATTTAGAATGAAATGTAAGACAGGACGTGTGATGTGTGTATTTATTTGCTTTCATATATCCTATATAGTAGAGGATATATAGGAAAAATGTACTATCAACGAATTTTCAATCGTGGATACAAATGTATCCTTAACATACTGAAACGACTGCCATTATTGGTATCAAACCAATAGCGATTCATACAAGCTAAATCTTCTAATCGATAATTAGGCCAAAGAAAGAACTTCAATTTCATTAATTGATTTGTCTCTCTATCAAGGTGATTACTGTCACCTAGAACTTGGCTGCTATTCTTTTCGTTGCAAAATACAGGATTTCTATCTACATCATTCCTATTCTTTGAATTGAAACAAATTAGAATTCTTAATTTTTTACGACGCCTAAATGAGAAAATATTTTCAGGAACAAGCAAATCCAAATGATTTTTGTCTCTATTCCTTGTTATTCTTTCATGTGGTGGAATAGATTCATCCAAATTATTCTTAGCAACATATCTTTGCTCTCGGTATCTTTGATTAGTTTGGTTCTTACTCTTATGAACCAACAAAATACCGATGGTTTGATACATAATAAACTGTCCGTCGTTTTTTACAGACAGACGAATGGGTTCGATAATCAATATTCCCCTTTTCATCAATTCTGGAAGAGTTAAATTCTTCTGAATCAGCATTATATCCAAACTCATTTCTCCCCTTTGAATCGAGGATATAGAAATTTTTCTTGGATCTATTAGTCTAAGCAGGAAACAATATATCTTAATATTATTGATCATTCTTTGATTCAAAGTATCGTCCCATCTCAATTGAAAAAGCAAATAACGTTTCAGGAACAAATCTAGTTCTGCTTCCGTATTACTTTTGTATTGTTTTTTCTTTTTACCTTTTTTCATATCCGATCTCGCATAATCTTCTTCAATATCTTTTTGTTGGTTTGAAAGAACGGATCCAAGATCCCCTTGGCTTGTGGTTTTTTTTTCTTCTTGATTTCGATTCTTTATTTTTTTATTCGATGGTATCAAAAAACTTCCCTTTTGCTTTTCATTAATCTTTTGATTTTGATTTTCATTACTATTTTCATTTCTATTCAAATTTAAAAGAAGTAATTTGCTTGGTATAAACCAAGATTTCGTTTTATATGTATTATAAAGTAACAAAAATTCTGGGAAGAACCAAAGTTCCAGATTCAATATGGGACGCTTTAGTATTTTTTCATTCATCCCCATCCAATCAAAAAAGACTTTTGGGGAGTTTGGTAAATTTATTTCTGGAGTCATAAGATAAAAAATATTTTTTTTATCAATTATTTGATAATTATTAGTAACAATCTGAGTATTTTGATTACTATTGGCATCGATCGTGATCCAGGCCTCAATATCTACTTTTTGTCTAAGATCTAAATTGATAATTTTCCAATCCAAATATTTCCTATCGGGGGTTTTTTCCATATATAGAATATCGCCCTTTCCTATATAATTATTGATAGGGATACTCCTCAGCATATCAAAAAAAGTGTCTTTATATGTGTTGTAATTATAAGAAATCTCTTGATTCTTATTTCCTTCAAACGGCGATCTAGAAATAAATGAGTCCTTTTTATTTTCAGAATTAATAGATTTATATGATAAAAGATCATATTTATAGTATTTTTGAAAATTATCTTTTTGATTCAATAATGAATAGACTTCCAAAATATTTTCTTTTTTGTAATCAATTAATTGGTCTTTTTCATATAAATTCCATTTGCTGAAATTTTTCCTTTTAACCATACGACGTTGATAAACTCTATTCCGCCATTGTTGTGGTATTAATCTAGACCATCTGATCTGAGATAAATCGTATTGATAATGCCATCTTAACCAGTTTTTCCATTGATTCATTTCAGAACTCGGAAGTCTGTTATCCCTTAATTTAGAATGAACTATTCCTTGTGTTTCAAAAGAATCCTTTATTTCAGGCTTAAGAAAAAAAGGGATTCCTTGATATTGAAGAAATGATTTAAATTTATACAAGTTAATAACTTGGGTTTGTGATAATTTGTAAAATACATATGCTTGTGATAAGTACGATAAGTCATAAAAAATATGTGAATTTGTCTTA